AATAAAGCACTTCGATAAGACCCCATCCCCAGGGCTAACATCATATAACCCAATTGAGACATTGTCGAATAGGCTAAACCCCTTTTAATGTCTTTTTGAGCAAGAGCTAAAGTAGCTCCTAATAATAGTGTGATTATGCCGATCAACGAGATTAAATTCATTATATGGGGTATAACCATGAAAAGAGGGAAAAGGCGAGCTACAAGAAAAATCCCTGCGGCCACCATAGTAGCAGCGTGTATAAGAGCCGAAATAGGAGTGGGTCCCTCCATAGCATCGGGTAACCACACATGAAGGGGAAATTGGGCAGACTTAGCAACCGCACCGGCAAATAATAAAGCAGCACACAAAGTAACAAAGGAAAAATGAACTTCATTATTATAAATCAAGTTATTGAGTATTTCGAATAAATCCCGAAATTCAAAACTACCTGTTATCCAATAAAAACCTAAAATTCCTAATAATAACCCAAAATCGCCTACGCGATTAGTTACAAATGCTTTTTGACAAGCATTTGCCGCAGAAGGCCGTGTAAACCAAAACCCTATTAATAGATAGGAACACATCCCAACCAATTCCCAAAAAAAATAAATTTGTATCAAATTTGAACTAGTAACTAATCCCAACATGGAAGTACTGAAAAAACTCATATAAGCAAAAAATCTCAAGTATCCTTGATCGTAAGCCATATAATTATCACTATAAATAAGAACCGTGATTCCAACAGTAGTAATTAACATTGACATAATAGAAGTAAGTGGATCGATCAGGCAGCCGAATTCTAAAGAAAAATCATTATCGAGTGTCCAAGACCATACATATTGGTGGATAGAACTGCTATTTATTTGCTGAATAGATAGATTAGTTGAAAAAATCATGACTATACTTAATAATAAAATACTTGTAAAAGCCCACATACGACGAAGATTTTTTGTTGCTGTCGGAAAAAGAAGAAGCCCCACTCCTATTAACATAGGAACTGGAAGTGGAACGAAAGGTAAAATCCACCCATATTGATATGTTTGTTGCATAAAAAAATTTAAATTCGTAATTAATTCTTTCCGATTTATCGGATTTTACTTCTTTTGAAAGGAGTCAATAAAAAAATGAAAATATGCACTAACTTAACCTAACTTAAATATAAAAATATAGAATTTTTTAATTTTTATTTCTTTTTACTTATTCTTTCTCTTTCTGAATTTCTTCTAAATATTTCAAATATTCAAATCAAGAAGTTCCAATAGGTCAAATCGTATGAAAGACAAAGATTAATTATGAGTCTCCTTCTACTTTGAAAATTCAAGTCAAATTTTGACAAGTTACTAAAAATATTCTTCTTTTTTTTTTTAGAAAAATTTGATGGGATTTTACCATATCGTTGATAGATAGTCCATTCTTTTCTAATTTTAGAAAAAAATTCTCTAGAAAAGCGCAGATTTTTTTTGAACAATAGATGTCTTTCACATCCAGCTATACCAATGAGTAATCTCTTAATTTTTATTTAAATGGCAGTTCCAAAAAAACGTACTTCTGCATCAAAAAAGCGTATTCGAAAAAATTTTTGGAAAAGGAAAGGCTATTGGGCGGCGTTAAAAGCATTTTCTTTAGGTAAATCTCTTTCTACCGGGACTTCAAAAAGTTTTTTTGTGCGACAAACAAATAAAATCAAAAAATAAGTTATTAAGAAATAAAGCAGAAAACCTTAGAACAATCTAAATCGCCCTGACTCAAAAATTGAACCCTTCCTTTTCAAAAAGAAAATTCCCCAATTCCATTTCCTAGTGAATTAATCCATAGGAAATGGAATTCTTCTGTTTACTTTGTCCGAATTCAAACAAAGTGTTTTTTTGTTAAAAAACACAAGATACTCTATTTTTTTCTATTTTTTCTTTCCAGGACAGGAGTCTTGTTTTTCCCATCAACCTATTTGTACTATAAAAAAAAAAGATTTTCTTTTTTGTACAACTTTCTTACTTTTTTATTTTCTATAAATTCTTATTCTTATATATAGCCGATATATCTCTCGCCATCAATTCACGCAAAAACACTTAATGAAAATATTCTAGATAAATTTGTGTGAATTTTTAATAATCTAAAATATTTTTTTGTTCATTGATAAAACTGATTTTTTGGTTGCACTTTTTAAAATCAAATAAATCAAAACGGTAAATAAAAAAAATGTTTTTTTTTTTGGGGGGGCTTAATTCATAGTAAGACTGGCCGGTTTTAGAAGAGCTCAAGTGGAGAAGAGTCTAAAATCCACAATAAAACTAAAACCCTAAACTAAAATAATGAACCTTCAAGTACATATTTGAACAAATTTTTATTCATCCATTTGAATCTTTCCTAGAAAATATTGCACCCAATTGAATTCTTAAATCTAGACGATTTTTTTATAATAGGTTATTATGGGGTCAAGACAAGCCGCTATGGTGAAATTGGTAGACACGCTGCTCTTAGGAAGCAGTGCTAGAGCATCTCGGTTCGAGTCCGAGTAGCGGCATGGCATATCATCTCCTAAAAAAAATAAATAAATTAGATCCTATAATGAATAATAATGAATTCCATTTCCGATTTCGATTTTATAATTAAGGAACTTTTTTTATGATATTTTCAACTTTAGAACATATATTAACTCATATTTCTTTTTCGGCTGTTTCAATTCTAATTTCAATTCATTTAATAACCTTTTTTGTCGATGAAATCGTAAAACTATATGATTCATCCGAAAAGGGCATGATAATGATCTTTTTGTGTATAACAGGATTATTAATTTCTCGTTGGATTTATTCAAAACATTTTCCACTAAGTGATTTATATGAATCGTTAATCTTCCTTTCGTGGAGTTTTTCCTTTATTTATATCGTTCCATATTTCAAAAAAAATAAAAATCTTCTAAACACAATAATTAGTCCAAGTGCTCTTTTTTCCCAGGGCTTTGCTACCTCAGGTCTTTTAACTGAAATACACGAATCCACAATATTAGTACCCGCCCTTCAGTCCGAGTGGTTAATAATGCACGTAAGTATGATGATATTAGGATATGTGGCCCTTTTATGTGGATCATTATTATCAGTATCACTTCTAGTTATTACAGTTAGAAAAAAGAGAAGATTTTTTTCTACGAATAATCGTTTATTAAATTTAAACGAGTCATTTTTACTTGGTAAAGTCGAATACATGAATCAAGCAAAAGGAACAAATGTTTTACAAAAAACTTCTTTTTTTTCTCCAATAAATTATTATAAGTCACAATTGTTGAATCAATTGGATTATTGGAGTTATCGGGTTATTAGTCTAGGATTTCTCTTTTTAACGATAGGAATTCTTTCTGGAGCAGTATGGGCTAACGAAGCATGGGGATCCTATTGGAGTTGGGACCCAAAAGAAACTTGGGCCTTTATTACTTGGATCATATTTGCAATTTATTTACATACTCAAACAAGTATAAAATTGAAGGGTACAAATTCAGCAATTGTAGCCTTTATTGGATTTCTTATAATTTGGATATGCTATTTTGGAGTAAATCTATTAGGAATAGGATTACATAGTTATGGTTCATTTACATTAACATCTAATTAAATTAAAAAAAAAAAGGGGGGGTTCTTATCAATAGGAATAGAAAAGCATGCAATGCATATCAGATAAAAAACTTTGTGTGAACTAGTGAGAGCCCCGCGAATCAAAGTCACGGGGCTCTCACCAGTTCAAATTCATTTTTTTTACTTAACACAAGAGAAGAAAAAGCCTTCTTTTTGTCATTGTACAACGAACCTTTTTGTAAATGATAAGATAGTTTTTTTGTTATCAACAAAAAAACTATCTATAAAAATAATTAGATAGGATAACTTCAACCTTTTCAACTGATAGTGAAAGAATGAAATCTGGGTACATACCAATACCGAGTACGGGTAAAAAAATAGAGATCGAAAGAAATAACTCTCGCGGCCCAGAATCAAAAAAATAAGAGTTTTGGCCGTTAAATATCTTGTATCCATAGAACATCTGGCGTAACATAGATAATAAATAAATAGGGGTTAATATCATTCCAATTGCCATTACAAAAGTAATTAGGATTTTTGTCATTAAAAGCAATTTTGGACTAGTAACTAATCCAAAAAATACTATTAATTCGGCAACAAAACCACTCATACCTGGTAATGCGAGGGAGGCCAGCGAAAAACTACTGAACATCGTGAACATTTTTGGCATTGGAATAGCTATTCCACCCATTTCGTCAAGATAAAGAAGACGTATTCTATCATAAGTTGTTCCGGCCAAGAAAAAAAGTGCAGCACCGATAAATCCATGAGAGATTATTTGTAAAAGGGCTCCGTTGAGCCCCATATCCGTGATAGAACCAATTCCTATAATTATGAAACCCATATGAGATACAGAGGAATAGGCTATTCTTTTTTTTAAATTCCGTTGACCAAGAGATGTTGAAGCTGCATAAATTATTTGCATTGCGCCCACTATTATCAACCAAGGAGAAAATAGAGAATGAGCATGAGGAAATAATTCCATATTGATGCGAATTAATCCATAGGCTCCCATTTTTAATAAGATTCCGGCTAGAAGCATACAAGTACTATAATGCGCTTCTCCGTGGGTATCTGGTAACCATGTATGTAGGGGTATGATTGGTAATTTGACAGCAAAAGCAAGAAAAAACCCAATATAAAATAATATTTCCAAGGCCACAGGATAGGACTGATTAGCCAATATTTCAAAATTTAATGTTGGTGTAGTAGAACTATATAAACCGACGCCCAGAACTCCCATTAAAAGAAAAATAGAACCCCCTGCCGTGTACAAAATAAACTTTGTAGCCGAATACAGACGTTTTTTTCCTCCCCACATGGATACAAGTAGATAAACGGGAATTAATTCTAACTCCCACATGAGAAAAAAAAGTAAAAGATCTCGAGAAGAAAATAATCCTATTTGTCCACTGTACATTGCTAACATTAGGAAATGAAATAATCGAGAATCTCGAGTAACTGGCCAAGCCGCTAAAGTAGCTAAAGTAGTGATGAATCCCGTTAGTAAAACGGGTCCTATAGAAAGTCCATCTATTCCTAATCTCCAATGAAAATCCAAAAAAAGGATCCATTGATAATCCTCCATTAGTTGGATTAATGGGTCGTCTGATTGAAAATGATAACAGAATGCATAAGTCGTTAGAAGAAGCTCTAAAATACACATACATATAGTATACCAACGGATTACTCTATTTCCCCTATGTGGAAGAAAAAAAATTAAGCAACCTGCAAATATTGGTAAAACTGCAATTATTGTTAAACAAGGAAAATGGTTCGTGGTAAAGACAAGATACGCTTGGGCCAGAAAAACCCGTGCTCAATTTCATTTGATTTTGAGCACGGATTTTGTCGGTAAAAAAAAGAAAATGGGTTCAAGTAGAGTTTTATCGAATGTATCAATAAGCTAGACCCATACTGCGAGTTGTTTCATGCCATAAATAAACCCGAACACTCAAAAAATCCGTTGGACACGCGGATTCACACCTCTTACAACCAACGCAGTCTTCGGTCCTTGGGGCAGAAGCGATTTGTTTAGCTTTACATCCATCCCAAGGTATCATTTCTAATACATCGGTGGGGCACGCACGGACACATTGGGTACATCCTATACATGTATCATAAATCTTTACTGAATGTGACATTGGGTCTATACATTTTGAACGTCATAAATTTTCGGTCTAGTAAACTAACTTATAAATGAATCCTATAGTTAGATACTGGACGAATCAATGAGTGATCATAATCAATTTACTTCCGAATTTCTTTATGAAAAAGGACCAAAATACTTTGATTTCCTGTGTTTTTGCAACCACGATCATACCTTACCCGTCTCAAACCTAAACCTATTAATTTGAACTTATTTCTAAATATTAAATATTCAATTCAAATTTCCAATGATACTATTTATTCAACAAGTTTGATTGGTTAATACGAGTTGATTTTCTGTTACGATAAATTGATGAAACAATAGCCGGTCCAATAGCTGCTTCAGCGGCTGCAATAGTTATAACAAAAATTGAAAAAATGTCTCCTCTTAATTGACGATTATCAAAAATATCAGAAAATGTTACAAAATTTATATTAACTGAATTTAAGAGAAGTTCAAGGCACATAAGGGCTCTAACCATATTTCGACTTGTGATCAATCCATAGATACCAACAGAAAATAAATAGGCACTCAAAACAAGTATATGTTCGAGCATCATTAATCAACTCCTTAGCAAGATCAATTTTGATTCGTTTTAATCTGAACAAAAATTCAATAGATTCGATTCTAACAAATATGAAACAAGGAAATAGATTGGTAATAGATCGATATAAAACTAAAGCCTTTCTATTCTATTTTTTAAACAGTAATTCAAATTAACGAATTATACCTTTATGTGTTAGTTAATTGTATTTGAATTAAATTACTTGTTTAAAAGATTTCTTATTGACGAGCTATAGAAATAGCACCTATTAAAGCGACTAAAAGGATTATTGAAATGAGTTCAAATGGAAGAAAAAAATCCGTTGCTAAATGAATTCCAATTTGTTGACTATTACTTATCAAATCTTGTTCTAAAATCTGATTTGATTTTGTAGTCCAGCTGATCCCATACCAGGCCGTGTCTGGAATAGTAGTAATTAGTGAAATAAAAAGACTTGTACAAATCATTGAAGTAACCCCATCCCCAACGGTCCAAAGATGAAAATCTTTGTAATATTCTGAACCATTCATAAACATCACAGCAAAAATTATTAAAACATTTATAGCTCCTACATAAATAAGGAGCTGCGCAGCAGCTACAAAATACGAGTTCGATAGAATATAGAATAAGGATATACAAAAAAGAACCAATCCCAATGAAAAGGCCGAATAAATTGGATTCGGAAGTAATACTACTGCCAGACTTCCTAATATAAGACCCAATCCTAGAAAGACTAAAAGAAAATCATGTATTGGTCCGGGTAAATCCATTTGATTTTATCAAAAAAATCGAAATATTTCATGTCTTTGTTGACCTGACCAGGAAAAAGAAGTTATCTTTTTTTTTTTTTATTTTAACATACTTCTTAATTTTAATTGAATTTAATTTGAATAAATGAGGATTTTTGGATTGATGTAAATACAGGACTGCTTTTATTTAGTTTCGAAAGCAAAGGTTAAAACTTTATCTTTATATGATTAAATCATTACATTATTCGAATAGAAACTCATTTTATTTTAAATCAAAATAAAGCCACGACCCTCACCAACCAACCGTTCTTTTATATTGACAAAGCAAAAAACCTCATTCCTTTAACTCCAAAAAATTTCAAAAGCTAGTTTTTTATTTGTAAATGTTTTGTGAATCGGGAGTTTTATAGATTGTTGAGTTGAGGTAAATTCGAAGAAATTGTTCTAATTGTGTAATCTTCAATTATTGATACCGGTAACCGGCCTAAAGAAATTTGATTATAATTCAATTCATGACGATTATAAGTAGAAAGCTCATACTCTTCCGACATTGATAAACAATTTGTTGGACAATATTCAACACAATTACCACAAAATATACAAATTCCAAAATCAATACTGTAATTAAGTAAGCGTTTCTTTCGAATATCCGTTTGCAATTTCCAATCTACAACGGGTAGATCTATAGGACATACACGAACACATACTTCACAAGCAATGCATTTATCAAATTCAAAGTGGATTCGTCCTCGGAAACGTTCTGATGTAATCAATTTTTCGTAGGGGTATTGAATAGTTACAGGTAAACGATTCGCGTGGGATAAGGTAATCACGAAACCTTGACCAATGTACCTGGCAGCTCGTGTTGTTTGTTGACCGGAGTTCAAGAACCGAGTTAGCATAGGGAACATGTCGAAATATCTATAAATAATTTTACTCGTTTCTTTCTCTTGTTTGAGACAAGTTATGAAGAATATTGTATTCCTTTACAGTGAAAGAAGTTGGAACGAAGTCGTTAATAATAGATTACCTAAAGAAATAGGTAAAAGAAATTTCCATCCAAGATTTAATAGTTGGTCCATTCTCAGCCGTGGTAAAGTCCATCTTGTTGCAATAGAAATGAATAAGAACAAATAAGTTTTAGCCAGTGTAATAAAGACACCGATTATTGTTCCAAAAACTTTCCCTTTTTTATTTATGTCAAATAACTCAGGACCAAATAGGTTTGGGATAGAAAGATTCCACCCACCCAAGTAAAGAATTGTTACAAATAATGAAGAAATTAGTAGATTTAGATACGAAGCAACATAAAATAAGCCAAATTTGATACCCGAATATTCGGTTTGATAACCAGCTACTAATTCTTCTTCTGCTTCTGGTAAATCAAAAGGCAATCTCTCACACTCGGCTAGAGAAGAAATTAGAAAAATGATAAACCCTATAGGTTGACGCCACAAATTCCATCCCCAAAAACCATATTTGGATTGTGTTTCAACTATATCAACTGTACTTAAACTGTTAGATAATCATAGTCGACAATAACATCACTGCTTTCATCGCTATTACAGAACCGTACATGAGATTTTCACCTCATACGGCTCCTCATAGGTCACAAATAAATCTAAGAACCTTTCAACATTATTTATCTTGATGTGTTTGTAGGATCTATAGAGAATAAAACTCTTATCCTAAGGCCTAGAATTAGACTAATGGAATTCTGTCTGCTAGATTTATAATTATAATAATAAGTGCTTCTGAATTGATCTCATATTTTAAGAATTTTCATTTTTCTTTGTTGATTAAAAACTTTATCCTTGAATGAAAAAAATACTTTTTAGAGGAATATCGCATAGATATTTCAACTTCTCGTTTTCGATTACGAAAAAGAATTTAGGCATTACATAACAAGAATTTTTTTGTTCCTATTCTCCTTTCTCAGAAAAGAAGCATTATCCCCATTATCAAAAGTAAAAGATTTCTTCGTTTTGATAGTTATTTACTTAATCAGTGGACAGGAACATACTCTGGGTCGAAATCACGGGGAGTACTTCTTAGAAATTTCTACTAACTTAAAGCCCCAATTCGAATTATTTTTCTATAAAAAAATATCCTTTTGGATAATTTTCAGAATCTCCATTACTAATCCTTTGTGTATCTTGGTCTTTCTAACCATCCACCCGTTTTTTTTTAATCTTTCATTAGGATAATACATCTATGGTAATAGTATATAAAAAACCCGTACAATTGATCATCTTTTAAACCCGCTTCAAGCCATGATGACTAATCAGCCAATCTTGGGGTAAACAGCCTTGACTGCTTATGTTTACTTTCACTTAATTCTTGCACATAGGAAATGAGATTTCATTCTTTTAACAGCAAATTTGTAAGCCGTTTTATTTCACTCACATAACTATCTGGTTTAATTCATCAACCCAACGATGAATAAAAAATAGATATTCAAACCATTTGACTTTCTTGTTAGAAAGAAAAGAAATGGGGGAATTTTTATGTCTCACCGAATCACACGTAGAGATATTGATAATACACATAGAGTTAATGGTATTTCATAACTAATTGATTGAGCAGCAGCCCTTAATCCACCTAAAAAGGAATATTTATTATTTGATCCATATCCTGACATAAGCAATCCAACTGGAGCAAGACTTGAAATGGCGATCCATAAAAAAACACCAATACTAAGATCGGCTAGAATAAAACGATAGCTAAAAGGAATTATTGAATAACTTAATAAAATGGATATGACTGCTATGGATGGACCAATACTGAATAAACGAGTATCTCCTCTAGATGGAAGAAGATTTTCTTTGAAAAGTAGTTTTGTGCCATCGGCTAAAGCTTGAAGAACTCCCAAAGGACCCGCGTATTCGGGTCCAATACGTTGCTGTATCCCTGCGGATATTTCTCTTTCTAACCAAACAATTACTAGAACACCCAGTGTGATTCCTAATACAAGAATTAAAATAGGGACAAGCATCCATATGATCCCATACGTTTCTTTTAAGGATTCCAGTCTGGAAAAAGAATGGATAGCTTCTATTTCTGTTATATCAATTATCATTTCAACGATCAACTTCTCCCATAATGATATCTATACTACCTAGTATCGTCATAATATCAGCCAATTTCATTCTTTTAACTAACTGCGGAAGAATTTGCAAGTTGATAAACCCCGGCGGTCGGATTTTCCACCTCCAAGGAAAAACACTCTGATCTCCGATCAGAAAAATTCCCAATTCTCCTTTTGGTGCTTCGACTCTTACATAAAGTTCTTGCTTGGACAATTCAAAAGTGGGAGAAGGCTTTTTACTAATAAATCGATATTCAAAATCATTCCATTCAGAGTCTTTTATTCTATCAAAGCGCCGGCTTTCTAAATTCTCATAGGGCCCCCCTGGAATTCCTTCCAAGGCTTGTTGGATTATTTTTATGGATTCTGTCATTTCACCGATTCGTACTAAATAACGAGCTAATGAATCCCCTTCTTTTTGCCATTGAATTTCCCAATCAAATTCGTCATAACACTCATAACGATCAACTTTACGAAGATCCCATTGTATTCCGGAAGCTCGTAGCATTGGCCCCGATAAACCCCAATTTAGTGCTTCTTCTCCGCCAATAATACCTACGCCTTCAACTCGTTCTAAAAAAATAGGATTTCGCGTAATAAGCTTTTGATATTCAGCAACCCCAGTTAAAAAATAATCGCAAAAATCTAAACATTTATCTATCCAGCCATAAGGTAGATCGGCAGCGACCCCTCCGATACGAAAATAATTATGCATCATGCGCATACCGGTAGCAGCTTCGAATAGGTCATATATCAATTCTCGTTCTCGAAAAATATAGAAAAAGGGGGTCTGTGCCCCAATATCTGCCATAAAAGGGCCAAGCCATAACAAATGAGAAGCGATACGACTCAACTCCAGCATAATAGCTCTAATATAGCTAGCCCTTTTAGGTACTTGAATATTGCCTAGCTGTTCAGGTCCATTTACGGTTATTGCTTCTGTAAACATGGTAGCTAAATAATCCCAACGTGTTACATAAGGCAAATATTGTATAATTGTTCGATTTTCCGCAATTTTCTCCATTCCTCTATGTAAATAACCCAATATAGGTTCACAGTCAATAACATCTTCACCGTCGAGAGTAACGATCAGTCGAAGAACACCATGCATTGATGGGTGGTGAGGCCCCATATTCACTATCATGAGGTCATTTCTTGTAATTGGTGTAATCATAAGTTTTTCCCGAGTCAGTCTTCCATGCATTTCTGAAAGTAAAAAGAAATTCATTAAAATTTAAATGACTAAGTTCATCAAATCATGCTTCAAATTAACGAGTTTTTATTTCTCGAATATCCAACTTATTAATTAATTCTTTATAGCGTCCTCTACTTCTTTTTGACAAATAGACTAGTAGTCGTTGACGTTTTCCCAAAATTTTTCGCAAACCTCTCTGAGATGAAAAGTCTTTTTTGTGCAATTCCAAATGTGAAGTAAGCCTCCTTATCTTAGTGGTGAAACTGAATACTTGAAATTCCACTGACCCTCTATTTTCTTCGTTTTCTTTTTGAGAAATAATCGAAATGACTGAATTTTTTACCATAAAAAAATTCCCCTTTTTCCTTATACAGATATGGATTTTACCGATCAGTAATAATAATGCTATTAATTTCTATGCGATATATACAATAATTTAATCCAAATAACTCCTAATTTTCTGAATTCAAACCAACCACTAATCAATCGAATTTGAAATCCTATTTAGATAGGAATAAAAAATGATTGGTACGTTTTCGCATCGAAGAATTTAGACCTAAAATACAGAAGCTTCTATTGATTTATTTCAAGATCTAATGGAGATATTATTCATAGTTACTTCATATTGGATACTAGAATGAGATGTGAGACAAGAAAAACACATGATCTGATCTGTATATTTGTTTACTTTCATATACCCTATAATTATATATAGGGTATATAGAAATATGATATATAGAAAAAAGTGTATTATTCACAAAATTTCAATCGCGGATACAGATATATTCTTAACATACTGAAACGACTGCCATTATTGGTATCAAACCAATAACGATCCATACAAGCTAAATCTTCTAATCGATAATTAGGCCAAAGAAAAAGCTTTAATTTCATTAATTGATTTTTTTCTCTATCAAGATGGTTATTGTCGTGTGAAACTTGGCTGATGTTTGTTACGTTCTTTTCATTCCAAAATACTGGATTTCTATCTATATAATTTTTATTCTTTGAACTGAAACAAATTAGAATTCTCACTTTTCTACGACGTTTAAACGATAAAATATTTTCCGGAACAAGTAAATCAAAATGCTTTTTGTCTCTATTTTCGGTTATTCTTTGATATGGTAAAATAGTTTCATCAAAATTTTTCTTAGAAACATATCTTTGTTCTTGATATTTTTGATTAATTTGATGCTTACTCTTATGAAACAACGAAATACCTATGGTTTGGTACATAATAAATTGTCCATCTTTTTTGTCAGACAACCGGAGTGGTTCTACAGTCAATACGCCTTTCTTCATCAATTCTGAGATAGTTAAATTCCTTTGAATCAACATTATATCCAAACTCATTTCTCTCTTTTCAATGGAGGATATAATAATTTTTCTTGGATCTATCAGTCTAAGCAGGAGACAATAGACCTTGGTATTATTGATCATTCTTTGATTCAAAGTTGCGTCCCCTCTCAATTGAAAAAGCAAATAACGTTTCAGGAAGAAATCTAGTTCTGTTTCTGTATTGCTTTTGTATTGTTTTTTCTTTTTCTCCTTTATCATGTCCGAGCTTGCATAATTTTCTTCAATATCTTTTTCTTGTGAGAGGACGGATTCGCGATCTCCTTGGCTTATGGGTTCGTTTTCTTCTTCAGTTCGATGCTTTTTATTCGATGCTATCAACAAATTTATCTTTTTCTTTTCATTAATTTTTTTATTTTTACTACTTAAATTTAAAAAAAGTAATTTGCTTGGTATAAACCAAGGTTTCATTTTATATGCCTTATAAAGTAACACAAATTCTGGCCAAAATTCCAGATTCGATATAGGGCGCTTTAGCATTTTTTCATTCATTCCCATCCAATCAAGAAACCCCTTGTGGGAGTTTAGTGAATTGGTTTCTGGAATCATAAGATAAAAAAGATCTTTTTTAGAAATTATTTGAGAGTTATTAGTACGAATTTGAGCCTTTTTTTGATTCCTATTGGTATCAATTATGATCCAGGCCTCAATATCGACTTTTTGTCTAAGATAAAAATTGAAAATTTTCCAATCAAAATATTTTCTATCAGCCGGTTTTTCCATATATGGAATATCAACCTGCCCTAGATCGTTTGGAATAGGGATGTTCCTCCATATATCAAAAAGGGCTTTTTTAGCCTTGTTATAAGTATAAGAAATTTCTTGGTTTTTATTTACTTCAAGGGGAGGTCTATAAAAAAAGCATTCCGTTTTATTTTCATAATTAATAAATTTATATGATAAAAGATTATATCTATAGGATTTTCGAAAATTCTCTTTTTCATTAGATAATAAATCTACTTCAGATTTTTTAGATTTTTTTTTGTAACCAACTAATAGGTCTTTTTCAAATAAATGCCGCTTGTTTAAATTTTCCTTTTGAGCTATACAACGCTGGCGAACTCTATTTCGCCGCTTTTCTGGTATTAATATAGACCATCTGATCTGAGATAAATGGTATTGAAAACGCCCTTTTAACCAGTTTTTCCATTGATTCGTTTCATAGTCCGGAAGTTTCTTATTTGCTAATTTCGAATTAACCATTCCTTGTCTTTCAAAAGAATCCCTTATTTTAGGCTTAAGAAAAGGGGGTATTTTTTGATATTGAACAACAGATCTTACCGAGTTACTAATTTTTATTTGTGATAATTTGTAAAATACATAGGCTTGTGACATGTAGGATAAGTCATAAAAAATACGTGAATTTTCTTTAATATTACTAATCTTATCAAGTGGCTTTTTTATAGTCGAAATAAAAGAAATTGGAGTTTTCTTTTTTGTATTAATTTTTTCTTGTTTTCTTTCATTATTGTAAATCGATTTATCAATAATTTTTTTCGTTAATTTAAGAAAAAGTTCTGTATTTATTCTGGGAATATTAATGATAGATAAAAATATATCTGTGTAGATTTTTTCAATGAAAATTTTTAAAAAGGAGGGTAATTTACAGATTAATCGAGCATTTCTTCTTTTTAATATTTGCCATTTTTCAAATCTTTTAGCATTATAACTTGTTTTCTTAGGACTAAGATTATTTATTCTTGGAGTTACTTTTTTTTTCTCTTTTGAAATTCTTTCTATTTGATTTCGGATTGTACTTGTTCTATCAGTGAGATCCTTCATTTTTTTTTCTGTCAATGGAGAATTTGTCCAACTCGAAGATGCAATTTGACTAAACGATTCGTGAATTATCTGATTGCTTATCATGGAATCTTTTTCATCTTTAAGTTCGCTCGATTTATAGACTTCTCTTAATCTAAACAATAGAATTGGATTTACTTTTGAAAGTTTTTTTGTTATATTTTTTCTAAAAAAAACACCCTCGATAACCCATTTTTTGATTTCTTTTGAAACGTTTCGAAGTAATTTTGTTTTTTCTTTGAAAACTGTTAGGACTTGAAAATACTTCTTTTTACGTTTTGCAATTAGTTTTTTTACTTCTTTTAAAACGGGTTTAAAAAAAGAAGGACGTTTTCGGGGCGCACCGAAAGGAAGTTCCGCTTCCATTCCCCAAGTTGTTAAAAAACAAAAATCATCTTTTTCTTTTTTCTTTTTCATTAGATCTTTCTGAGAGGATCGTAGTTTTGATTTGCGCCAAGGTTTCAGACAGAAAGGAAACAATATTTTTATCTGAATGCCGTCTGTCAACCAATTTTTTGGAAATTCTGTTTCGGATAATGGAACACCATTATAGGTACATTTAAGATGTATCTCTCTA